TACATATGATTTATTAATTTATTCAGAAGGAATTCGTCGAGATTGTACACTTTTTTCCTATTTATCTTATTCTAAAAAAAAATATGTATATAAATAACACAAATAAATAAATAACACAAATAAATAAAGTGCAGCCGGTTGGGTCCAACCTATTCTTGAAATATACAACTCGCACACACTCCCTTTCCAAAAAAAATCAATACACCAAGCACTACACTTAGATTTATTAGATTTGTTGCTAAAATATCGGTATTAAACCCGAAACTCCCGGCGGATGGCCAGTGGCCTAAGGAAACGAAAGAATCGGTTACATTTTTCATATGCTCTCCTCTTATAGATAGGACTAACAAAGAACAGAGTTCTTTTTGTATCACTTGACTTGCCCTTTTTTGATCGATTTCTTTTTCTTAATTTTTTTCTTTGTTTTTAGTTTCCGATAAGATACTTATTAAGTTGGGTCCTAGGTCTTGTAGAAATTGCAAAATATTTCCCCTGTTCAAACACTTCCTAAAAAGAAAGTAAAAATTCCAGCGTACTAACCGAAGGACGGGAAGGAATAAAGCGAGCAAATCCACTAATTCGTCATCCTCAAATCAGTCTTTCCCGGGGTATTGTTCCAACAAATACATAATTGTAGGAGTAAAGTAGTGATATAATTCACAGAAGCAAACCGAAACAAATTAATAAAATAAGAAAAAGTGTGTAATGCACTTTTTTACATTTTCGTTCTAGGATGAAATTAAACAAAAGGATTTGCAAATAAAAGTGCTAATGCCACAACGAGCCCATAAATGGTTAAAGCTTCCATAAAAGCTAGACTAAGCAATAAGGTGCCTCTTATTTTTCCTTCTGCTTCTGGTTGTCTCGCAATACCTTCTACGGCTTGGCCTGCAGCAGTACCTTGACCAACTCCAGGTCCAATAGAAGCAAGCCCTACGGCCAATCCAGCAGCAATAACGGAAGCGGCAGAAATCAGTGGATTCATGATGATAGGTTCCTCGCACCAAAAAAAAATGGTTAATGATACAATCAACCAAGGAATTCTTACTTATTTGATCACTAAAAAATATCGAATCGAAGTAACTAAAACTTCGAAAAAAAAAATATATAGATAGGGATAAACCCTATATAACTAATATATATCTACTATCACATATACATTTGTTTCTTTCATAACGGAAACCACCCGCATTTTTTATTGAATCAGATTCTAGAATAATTCGTCGAAAAATATACAGGAACTGTAGCTGGACTTATAGACATTACATATAGACATATATCTAGTGTGATCTCCCTAACCCATCCTTCGTAATATCGTCTATCTTTCCTCTTAGAACTCTAGTCATATATACATATGGATTTCTTATTTCTATCTATATATGTATATGTTACCGAACCAAGTATATTTTCTTGAACCATGCATTGCCATTGCCTCAGTCGGGGTAAGCTTAAAAAAAGAAGACTCTTTTGAAAACTAATCAATGATGACCCTCCATGGATTCCCCTATATAAGCCGCGGCTAAAGTTGCAAAAATGAGAGCTTGAATACCGCTTGTAAATAATCCAAGAAACATGACAGGGATAGGAACTACTGAAGGTACTAAAGAAACAAGAACAACAACTACTAATTCATCCGCCAATATATTTCCGAAAAGTCGAAAACTCAGAGATAAAGGTTTTGTGAAATCTTCTAGGATGTTAATTGGTAAAAGGATTGGAGTTGGTTGAATGTATTTTCCAAAATAAGCCAATCCTTTTTTGGTAAGACCCGCATAAAAATATGCCACGGACGTGAGTAAAGCTAAAGCAACAGTAGTATTTATATCATTCGTGGGGGCAGCCAACTCTCCATGAGGTAACTGTATGATTTTCCAAGGTAAAAGAGCTCCAGACCAATTAGAAACAAAAATAAATAAGAACATGGTTCCAATAAAGGGAACCCAAGGCCCATATTCTTCTCCAATCTGAGTTTTACTCAAGTCTCGAATAAATTCAAGAACATATTCAAAGAAATTCTGCCCGTCGGTAGGAATAGTTTGTGGATTCCGAACAGTTATGATAACTGACCCTAATAAGATAGCAATTACTACCCAAGAAGTAATAAGTACTTGAGCATGAATTTGTAAACTTCCTATTTGCCAATATAAATGTTGGCCTACTTCTACACCTGATATATCGTAGAATCCTTTGAGTGTTTTAATGGAACATGGTATAACATTCATATTGCCCTCTGACAGAAATCAAACTAAAAAAAAAATTATTTTGATTCAACCATCTCTTTTTCAACTTATCTACTTTCATCGTTAATCATATATTTTAAATACCAAGAAATCACATAACATAATACCCCATTTTATCTCTTTTTAAAAATGCAAGACAAGAATAGTAACCAATCTAAGAAATTAAAATAATTAACTAACCTTATTATTCTTAATCATAACATAATCATAATCAATGACTTCTTATATAGCTAGAACGACCCTCACAAATTGCGGATACTAATTTGTTAAGAATCAATCGGATTGAAGCTATAACGTCATCGTTGATTGGAATCGAAATATCTGCAAGATACGGGTCACAATTTGTATCGATTAAACAAATTGTTAGAATTCCCAAAATGACACATTCTCGAAGAGCTGTATATTCTTTTTGCTGATCAACGATAATTACAATATTGGACAACCCAGTCAGATATTTGATCCCACCCAGATATGTTTGCAAAGTCGATAATTTTCTCTTCAACATTGCTGCATCTCTTTTAGGGAGACGGTTGAGTTTCCCCATCTTTTGTTCTCCTCTTAAGTCTCTGAACTTATGAAGTCTTGTTTCTGTAGTGGACCAATTCGTTAACATATCACCGAGCCATTTTTTATTAACATAATGACATCGAGCCCTTATTGCAGCTGAGACTACTAAATCCGCTGCTTTATTTTTGGTACCAACCATTAAAAAGGTTTTCCTCGACTTGCTGCATCAAAAACTAAATCACAGGCTTCTGATAAAAAACGAGCAGTTCTAGTAAGATTTGTAATATAAATACCTTTACGCTTTGCAGAAATGTAAGGGGCCATTCTAGGATTCTATTTCTTAGTACTATGATCAAAATGAACTCCCGACTCCATCATCTCTTCCAAATGGATGTTCCAATACCTTCTTGTCATTTTTCCCGCGCTTTCTCTTTTTTTTTTAGAAATCACTAATTGTTCCTACGGAACCTTATAACGAGGTTGACCATTGATACATAGTCCGAACCATTAATTTTTTTTTATTACTTACTTCATTTTTTTACTTAACAAAACTAGAAAGGAAAAAGAAAAAATCTCTGCTTAGGAATTATGAAATCGCGTAAATGAATTTTCTAATGTCTCATGGAAATTCTTTGGGCTACAAGAACAAAAAAATTCTCGATGGTGTAACAAAATATCTCTCATTTCCAACTTGAATACATTTTTCTTTTTTATTTCAAAATGAATATTTTTGTCTTGCCTTGAACGGTGCACTAATTTTTTAAATCCGGTACCGATAGGGATAATTCCCCCCAGAACTACATTTTCTTTCAGACCCTTCAACCAATCAATACGTCCCCGTAGAGCAGCTTTTGCTAAAACTCTAGCAGTTTCTTGAAAACTTGCTTCAGATATGAAGCTTTGAGTATTCAGAGACGCCCTCGTTATTCCTAATAAAATTGCCCGATAACAGATCGCTTCGTCTAAAGCACGCCCTGCTCGTTCTGCTCGCGGCAATCCGATTAATTCTCCAGGCGAAAAAACATTAGACATTCCGTCTTCTGAAACCAACACTTTTGATGTTACTTGTCGTACAATAATCTCTAGATGTCTATTATGAATCTGCACCCCTTGAGAACGATAAACCTTTTGGATCTTATTAACCAAAGAGATATGGCTTTGGGCTATAGTTAGCTCAGCTCCAATTAAGAATCCCCAAGGAATTCCAAGAATTCTTGGTATACGTTCGTTCCAACCTTCGACTCTCCTTTCAAGGTTCATCGATATTGAACCAATCGAACGCACTTCTAAGATTTGCTCCACTTTTGGGAGTCCCTGCGTTATGTCACCAGATCGGGATTTTTCATATATAAATGTAACTAATGTATCTCCTTCAGAAAGGGTTTCTCCGTAATGTCCGTGAACAGTCGCTCCTGGAGTAGCCAAATACGGCTTAGCTGATCTTATAACTAAGGAATCGCCATGAACAATTAAAATTTGACCAGATTTTTTTATATGTGTCCCATATTTAACTAGACATAGATTTTCACAAATAAATTGTCCAATGCTAATTATTGTGGATGTTTCTTCACAATAATTGTGATGTAAAAAGCACCAATTCAAATGGGATGGATTCAAAATGATGGTATTGCATGGGTTGGGATTATAAATCCTTCTATTTTCATCTATTAAACAGTATTTAAGTACTTCAAGTACTTGGAAAGTCGCTTTCAAATTATCAAGTATCCAATATTTGTTTACCAAGATCTGATTATGAGTTATTAAATAGTAAGCTGAATAAAAGTTCACTATTTTAGATACAATAGTACCTAGGGGACCCAACAAATCCCTAATTAGAATTATGGGATTAAATTCTTTTGCCGTGATGTTATATTTCGAACCATTGAATGGACATGGACCAACTCGAGAACAATTGAATGATGACAAAATTATCAAAGCCTTATTTTGATTCAACAATGTACCAATAGTTGCTTGATGCTGAGTAACTACTGAAATCTTCACTTTCGAAAAAAAAGGGTTGATATTGGTGCAATCTAATCCATTATCGGGGATCAATCCCGAACCCGCCGTATCATACCTTTTTTCGGCATATGAAAGACTAGACTTTACTAACTCAATTTTTATGAAATTTTGAATCAGATCATTTGCCCTTACCTCAACAAGAGAAGCATGAACTTCTTCTATAGAACCATTTTTTTCTTGGTCCCAATTCAATACTAAGCAAGTCCGAACTAATTGAATACTTGTGTGAAA